GATAAGGCTTTTCACATGAATACTTAGTAGAACGACTAACGACGAGATTTATTATCGTTTCTAGCGTGTCTCACGAAAGTGAGAGTAGGTGCGAATTCTCCCAATTTGTGACCGACCATACGATCTGTAATATAAATAGGTAAATGTTCCTTTCCATTATGAATAGCGATTGTATGGCCAATCATTGTGGGTATAATGGTAGATGCCCGAGACCAAGTCACTATGATTTCTTTCTCCTCCCTCCTGTTGAGTTTTTCAATTCTTCCCGATAAATGATTAGCTACAAAAGGATTTTTTTTTAGTGAACGTGTCACGGCTGATTACTCCTTTTTTTTCCATTTTTTAAATTGGCATTCTATGTCCAATATCTCGATCTTAATCTGAAGTATAATGATGAATGGAAAAAAGAGAAAATCCTTTAGCTAGATAAGGGAAGGGGCGGATGTAGCCAAGTGGATCAAGGCAGTGGATTGTGAATCCACCATGCGCGGGTTCAATTCCCGTCGTTCGCCCATCACATTATTTCCAATTCCAAAAATTCGATTTTCAATGTTCCTATTTACGGCGACGAAGAATAAAACTATCACTATATTTGTTCCTTTTCCTACTTCTTCTTCCAAGCGCAGGATAACCCCAAGGGGTTGTGGGTTTTTTTCTACCAATTGGGGCTCTCCCTTCACCGCCCCCATGGGGATGGTCTACAGGGTTCATAGCTACTCCTCTTACTACAGGACGCTTACCTAGCCAACACTTAGATCCGGCTCTACCCAAACTCTTTTGGTTCACCCCAACATTACCCACTTGTCCGACTGTTGCTAAGCAGTTTTTGGATATCAAACGGACCTCCCCAGATGGTAATCTTAATGTGGCCGATTTGCCCTCTTTTGCAATCAGTTTCGCTACAGCGCCTGCTGCTCTAGCTAATTGTCCACCCTTTCCAAGTGTGATTTCTATGTTATGTATGGCCGTGCCTAAGGGCATATCGGTTGAAGTAGATTCTTCTTTTTTCTCAATCAAAACCCCTTCCCAAACTGTACAAGCTTCTTCCAAAGCATACGGCTTTCTAGATGTATATGATGATATCTAGACAGATGGATCTTATATGAATCGTATGATGAAGTACCACATGAGTGGATATAGTGGATATATAGGAATCCAAATCTGCCGAATCACTCATGTTATGATCTTCTACATCCTAGGTCTCCCCGTTCCGTCATCTGGCTTATGTTCTTCATGTAGCATTCAGACCGGATGACTCTATGAAATTACGTCGATGCTTCCACATATTACGGGTAACGTAGGAGACATCTCTATTTTTCCCCGGGGGGTCTTTCTAATTACCACTGCTTAGCTTTCAATTCGCCTCTGACCATCAAATGAAATGTGAATAACCCGTCCTCCTCTCTTTGAAACAAGGGGCGCTTCCGGTTCTGTGCGCGCTTCAAACAATTTTGTCTTCTCCATATTACCATATCTCTAGAGTCAATAATTTTCTATGAGGAACTACTGAACTCAATCACTTGCTGCCGTTACTCAACAGTTTTCTGTTGAGGTCTATCCCGTAGAGGTACTCCAATTGGATCAGTGATCGATTTCTAGGTTTCGTCGTAAACCTAATTGGTTACTTCCAATTACGTAAATCAATAGTTCAAACCGCACTCAAAGGTAGGGCATTTCCCATTGATATAGGAACTTCTGTACCAGAAACAATGGTATCTCCAATTATAGCCCCTCTGGGATGTAAAATATATCTCTTCTCACCATCCCCATAGTGTATGAGACAAATGTATGCATTTCGATTAGGGTCATATTCTATGGTTACGATTCTACCAGATATCTCTTTTTCATTCCGTCGAAAGTCGATTTTACGGTATAGACGCTTATGACCTCCCCCTCTATGCCCTGCGGTAATGATCCCTCTGGCATTACGACCTTTACCACAACGATGCTGTCCATAGATCAAATTATTTCGTGGATTGGATTTCACTTGACTGTCTACGGCTCCATTGCGTGTGCTCGGGGTAGAAGTTTTGTATAAATGTATTGCCGTGTTATTAAGTCTTTTGCTTTAAGTTCTTTTCTCTATAAGAGGTGGAATAGAATAACCCGGTTGAAGCGTAATGATCATGCGTCTGTAATGCATTGTATGTCCCATCCTTCTACCCTTTCCCGGGAGTCGATGACTATTCATAGCTATTACCTTGACCACCAAGACTATTCATAGCTATTACCTTGACTATTCATAGCTATTACCTTGACACCAAAGATATTACCTTGACACCCAAATTACCAACACTGGATGCTTTTCGATATTGAATTTATTCGTTGATTTGATTTCACTTGACTGTCTACGGCTCCATTGCGTGTGCTCGGGGTAGAAGTTTTGTATAAATGTATTGCCGTGTTATTAAGTCTTTTGCTTTAAGTTCTTTTCTCTATAAGAGCTTTAAGTTCTTTTCTCTATAAGAGGTGGAATAGAATAACCCGGTTGAAGCGTAATGATCATGCGTCTGTAATGCATTGTATGTCCCATCCTTCTACCCTTTCCCGGGAGTCGATGACTATTCATAGCTATTACCTTGACACCAAAGAAGAGTTCGACCCAATGCTTTATTTCTGTCCTAGTTGATCCTGATTCGACATTAGAAGTATATTGATTGTTCCCCAATAACCGAATACTCTTTTCTGTAAATACTGCATATTTGATTCCATCCATAAATCCATTTTCTTCCCTATGAGTTCCAGTATCGATAAGAATTCTAGTTCTTACTGTTCATATGTTATGGTATGAATATACCATACCGATTCGCTATGTATGGATGATGAGATTCCATTGATACAGAGCCAATTCCAATAGACTTATTGAATGTTCCCATTGGCGTGCATCCAGCAGGAATTGAACCTACGAATTTGCCAATTATGAGTTGGGCGCTTTAACCATTCAGCCATGGATGCTTAACAGGGATCATCGTACATCGTGAATAACCAAAATCCAATTGAAATGAAATCTTTAGGAGGAATCAATGAAACGACATCAATTCAAATCCTGGATATTCGAATTGAGAGAGATATTGAGAGAGATCAAGAATTCTCACTATTTCTTAGATTCATGGATCAAATTCGATTCAGTGGGATCTTTCACTCACATTTTTTTCCACCAAGAACGTTTTATGAAACTCTTTGACCCCCGAATTTGGAGTATCCTACTTTCACGTGATTCACAGGGTGCAACAAGCAATCGATATTTCACGATCAAAGGTGTAGTACTGCTTGTAGTAGTGGTCCTTATATCTCGTATTAACAATCGAAAGATGGTCGAAAGAAAAAATCTCTATTTGATGGGGCTTCTTCCTATACCTATGAATTCCATTGGACCCAGAAAGGAGACATTGGAAGAATCTTTTTGGTCTTCCAATATAAATAGGTTGATTGTTTCGCTCCTGTATCTTCCAAAAGGGAAAAAGATTTCTGAGAGTTGTTTCATGGATCCGCAAGAGAGTACTTGGGTTATCCCAATAAAGAAAAAGCGTATCATGCCTGAATCTAACCGGGGTTCGCGGTGGTGGAGGAACCGGATCGGAAAAAAGAGGGATTCTAGTTGTCAGATATCTAATGAAACCGTAGCTGGAATTGAGATCTCATTCAAAGAGAAGGATAGCAAATATCTGGAGTTTCTTTTTTTATCCTATACGGATGATCCGATCCGCAAGGACCATGATTGGGAATTGTTTGATCGTCTTTCTCCGAGGAAGAAACGAAACATAATCAACTTGAATTCGGGACAGCTATTCGAAATCTTAGGGAAAGACTTGATTTGTTATCTCATGTCTGCTTTTCGTGAAAAAAGACCAATTCAGGGGGAGAGTTTATTCAAACAACAAGGAGCTGGGGCAACTATGCAATCCAATGATATTGAGCATGTTTCCCATCTCTTCTCGAGAAACAAGTGGGGTATTTCTTTGCAAAATTGTGCTCAATTTCATATGTGGCAATTCCGCCAAGATCTCTTCGTTAGTTGGGGGAAGGATCAGCACGAATCGGATTTTTTGAGGAACGTCTCGAGAGAGAATTGGATTTGGTTAGACAATGTGTGGTTGGTAAACAAGGATCGGTTTTTTAGCAAGGTACGGGATGTATTGTCAAATATTCAATATGATTCCACAAGATCTATTTTCGTTCAAGTAACGGATTCTAGCCAATGGAAAGGATCTTCTTCTGATCAATCCAGAGATCATTTCGATTCCGTTAGAAATGAGAATTCAGAATATCACACATTGATCGATCAAACAGAGATTCAGCAACTAAAAGAGAGATCGATTCTTTGGGATCCTTCCTTTCTTCAAACGGAACGAACAGAGATAGAATCAGATCGATTCCCGAAATGCCTTTTTGGATCTTCCTCCATGTCCTGGCTATTCACGGAACCTGAGAAGCGGATGAAGAATCATCTGCTTCCGGAAGAAATCGAAGAATTTCTTGGGAATCCTACAAGATCAATTCGTTCTTTTTTCTCTGACAGATGGTCAGAACTTCATCTGGGTTCGAATCCTACTGAGAGGTCCACTAGAGATCATAAATTGTTGAAGAAAAAACAAGATGTTTCTTTTGTCCCTTCCAGGCGAGCGGAAAATAAAGAAATGGTTGATATATTCAAGATAATTACGTATTTACAAGATACCGTCTCAATCCATCCTTCGGAACCATATCACATCCCGGATCTGGTTCCGAAGGATGAACCGGATATGGACAGTTCCAATAAGATTTCATTCTTGAACAAAAATCCATTCTTTGATTTCTTTCATCTATTCCATGACCGGAACAAAGGGGGATACGCGTTACGCCACGATTTTTTTGAATCAGAAGAGAGATTCCCAGAAATGGCGGATCTATTCACTCTATCAATAACCGAGCCGGATCTGGTGTTTCATAGGGGATTTGCCTTTTCTATTGATTCCTACGGGTTGGATCAAAAAAGATTCTTGAATGAGGTATTCAACTCCAGAGATGAATCGAAAAAGAAATCTTTATTGGTTCTACCTCCTCTTTTTTATGAGGAGAATGAATCTTTTTCTCGAAGGATCAGAAAGAAATCGGTCCGGATCTACTGCGGGAATGAGTTGGAAGATCCCAAACTAAAAACAGCGGTATTTGCTAGCAACAACATAATGGAGGCAGTCAATCAATATAGATTGATCCGAAATCTGATTCAAATCCAATATAGCACCTATGGGTACATAAGAAATGTATCGAATCTATTCTTTTTCATGAATAGATCCGATCGCAACTTCGAATATGGAATTCAAAGGGATCAAATAGGAAA